TGATAAAAAAATGTTGGAATTTTTAGTGCCTAAAATTTTTAGTATTTTTTTTTCGGGTTACAAAGGCTATTAAAATTTTGTTAAAAATGAAAAATTATAGTGTGTATATATATATATATGCGATAGTTAACTCATATCACAACTTGTTGACTGCACGCTCTTGGGCCTGTCTTGAGTTTAGGGGTTTGGCAAGAATAACAGGATTTTTAGGGCGTAGGGGGTAAGGGGGTTTGTCGCGCAAAAACCAAAATGGGCGTCAGTATTATAGTATGTTGAAGAAAGGACATATACGTTATGCACCTGAATTATAAGTTAGTGCGTCTTAACTTATGTCTTCCAAGATTGGATTTATAATATCACATACAAGGAAAATGTACAACCTTATTTACCATTTGAATTTGCACTATGAAATGCAAGATGAAAGGAGACCAAATAGAGAAACCCCATGCATATAAAAGAATGCTAGGCATGGGGGGTAATGAAATGTATGATTAACACTACTGGCTAATCAGATGCCGTTTACCACTCACTAGTAGGGATGTTAAGGCGATGCTCATGAGATAGGAATCAGATGCCAGTAATAATTAATAATTAACAACCCTTATTCTAAATGTCCTTGACCTTATCATTAATATTTATTACATTTATAAATTGTTGTGAGACTTGTTCATTAATGATCTTCTTGAATATTAGTACTTGCTTTATGGTTAAAATAGTGAAATGGTGATTATACATAATATGTCTATAATGCATACATAATATGTCTATAATGCATACATAATATGTCTATAATGCATACATAATATGTCTATAATGCATACATAATATATGCTAGTGCATACATAATATGTCTATATGCATACATAATATGTCTATATGCATACATAATATGTCTATATGCATACATAATATGTCTATATGCATACATAATATGTCTATATGCATACATAATATATGCTAGTGCATACATAATATGTCTATATGCATACATTTATGCATGATTTTTGTTTAAAAACAGTTATGTGTGTCAGAGCATGGATATGTACACAAAAATTTGAATATATAGCACATATAATGTATTAGTACATATTACACCGGCAGAAAATAGTTTAGTTTAGAATCTTGGCTTTGGGAGTCAGGGGTGCGAGTTAAAATCTCTCTTTTCTGGTGATGGCCTTATGGAATTTAACCTCCGATCTTCGGATTACAAGACCGATGCTTTAAACTAAGCTACTAAGGCAGTCCTTTTATAGTGCTTTATTTTCTAGTCATCCTACTAGGGGAAATAGAATTAGGAAGAGTGAGAAGTAGAGTACTGATGCGATTTGTCCGATGATAATATATGGGTCTTCTACTGGTATTCCTCCGATTCATGTAAGAATAATTATGTCTGCTACAAGAGTTCAGAATAGGAATTGAGTGAATGGGCGGAATGCTATTCCTCGTTGTTTCGAGGTGTGAAGAAGTGGTACTAGAAATAGGACGAGGATTGAGAATAGTAATGCGAGGACTCCTCCTAGTTTATTTGGGATTGAACGTAGGATGGCGTAAGCGAATAGGAAGTATCACTCTGGTTTAATGTGTGGTGGTGTAACTAAGGGGTTAGCTGGGGTGAAGTTTTCTGGGTCTCCTAGGAGGTTTGGGGAAAATAGTGCTAATAGTGATAGGGCTGACAACATAATTGCGAATCCTAGAAGATCTTTATATGAAAAATATGGGTGGAATGAAATTTTGTCTGCGTTTGGGTTAAGGCCAATTGGGTTGTTTGACCCTGTTTCGTGTAGAAACAATAAGTGGAGGATTGTCATGGCTGCTACAATGAATGGTAGGAGGAAGTGGAATGCGAAGAATCGTGTGAGTGTTGCATTGTCTACGGAGAACCCCCCTCAGATTCATTGGACTAGTATGTCTCCTACGTATGGTACTGCGGACAGTAGGTTTGTGATTACTGTGGCGCCTCAGAATGATATTTGTCCTCAAGGGAGGACGTAGCCCACGAATGCTGTTATTATGACTAATAGGAAGAGGACTACTCCGATGTTTCAAGTTTCTTTATACAGGTAGGAGCCGTAGTATAGTCCTCGAGCAATGTGAATGTAAAGGCAGATAAAGAAAAATGATGCTCCGTTGGCGTGTATGTTGCGGATTAGTCATCCGTAGTTTACGTCTCGGCAGATGTGAACTACTGATGAAAAAGCAGTTGAGATGTCTGAGGTGTAGTGTATTGCTAAGAATAGTCCGGTAATGATTTGAGTAATTAAGCATAGTCCTAGTAAGGACCCAAAGTTTCATCATGCTGAAATGTTGGTTGGGGTTGGTAGATCAATTAATGCGTCATTAACAATTTTAATTAGTGGATGTGTTTTTCGTAGGCTTGCCATTAGTGTGTTCTTGTAGTAAAATAATTACAGTGGTTCTTCAGGCCATTGATCCCGGTTAGAGTCCGAGCAGGAATTATGATATATACAATGTCTTTATTATTGGTGATTTTGATCGTAGGTCTTGTTGCGGTCGCTTCAAATCCAACTCCTTATTTTGCAGCTATTGGTTTAGTGGTTACGGCTGGTGTAGGATGTGGGGTTTTATTTTGTTGTGGAGGCTCTTTTTTATCTTTAGTTCTTTTTTTAATTTATCTTGGGGGTATGCTTGTGGTATTTGCTTATTCAGCGGCTTTAGCTGCTGAGCCTTTTCCTGAGGCTTGAGGGGGTCGTTCTGTTGGAGAGTATGTTTTAGTATATTTGTTTGGGGTGAGTTTAGTGGCTGGGTTTTTTTGGGGTGGGTGATATGATGGTTATTGGGTGGTCGTTGATGGTTTAAAAGAGTTTTCTGTGTTGCGTAATGATACTAGTGGTGTAGCTGTTATTTATTCTTTTGGTGCAGGTATGCTAGTTATTTGCGTTTGGGTGTTGCTTTTGACGTTGTTTGTTGTGTTGGAGTTGACACGTGGTTTAGATCGTGGCAGCTTACGGTCAGTTTAAAGGAGGATGTAGTATGTTAAGATTAGCGTGGTTAGGGAAATAAAGAAAATAGTTAAGTATGTTTTAATTTTTGCTTGTTGAGCGTCGTTTAGGTATGTAATGGTTTTGGTGAGTGTTCATAATATTTTTTCTACTCATAAAACTTGTCATGCTTTGTCCAGTATTGTGCCAATTGTGTGGCCTAGTGTAAGTTTTAGTTTTGGAAATAGTCGGTGAATTAGTGTTGGGCAGTATCCTAGTATGCTAAATGAATAGAATATTATGGCTATGGGTGCATTTTTGATTTGTTTTTCGTCTAATGTGGCTATTCATTTTGCTGTGAGGAAGCCAATAATAATTACTACAACTGCTGTTAGTTTAAGATACATTGGTATAGTTAGTGTTGGTGTTTTTTCAGGGAGTATATTGTGTCAAATTACGAAGCCTATAAAAATACTTCCTCAAGCAAGTCGTTTGATTGGCTTAAGTGTTGTTTCTGCGTCTTCAGTTGGTATGATCTTAGGGTTAATTAATCCTTGTCCTAGTGTTACGTGATATATTAGTCGGTAGCTGTAAGCTGCAGTAAATGATGCGGCAATGAGTGTGAGGATGACGGTAAGGATGCTTAGTTTAGATGTAACTAAGGATTCAAGGATGGCGTCTTTTGAGTAGAAGCCAGCTAAAAAAGGGATTCCTGATAGTGCTATATTACCAATTAATAGGTATGTTGTGGTGGTAGGTATTAGTGTTATTAGGTTTCCTATTTTTCGGATATCTTGTTCATCTTTTAGTTTGTGAATAATTATGCCTGAGCATAAGAATAGCATGGCTTTAAAAAAGGCGTGGGTGCAGATGTGGAAGAATGCTAGTTGGGGTTGATTTAGTCCGATGGCTATTATTATAAGCCCTAGTTGGCTTGATGTTGAGAAGGCTACAATTTTTTTAATGTCATTTTGGGTTAGGGCGCAGGCAGCGGAGAACAGCGTTGTTGCTAAGCCAAGGTATAGGCAAGCTATTAGTGCTGTGTTATTATTTTGTATTATTGGGTGGAGGCGAACTAGTAAGAAAATTCCAGCAACGACTATGGTGCTGGAGTGGAGTAGGGCAGATACGGGTGTTGGACCCTCCATGGCTGCTGGGAGTCATGGGTGAAGTGTGAATTGGGCTGATTTTCCTATGGCTGCTAAAATAATTCCTGCTAGTGGGATTATCGAGTTGTGTGTTTCTGATTGTGTTAGGATTTCTTGAATGTTTCATGTGTTTATTTGTGTGGCAAATCATGCGATGGCTATAATGAATCCGATGTCCCCTACTCGGTTATAAATGATGGCTTGTAGGGCTGATGTATTAGCGTCTGCTCGTCCGGATCACCACCCAATTAATAAGAATGACATAATTCCTACTCCTTCTCATCCAATAAATAGTTGAAATATATTATTAGCTGTAACTAAAATAATTATGGCTACAAGAAATAGAAGGAGGTACTTAAAGAATCGATCTTTGTTTGGGTCTGCGTGTATATACCAGAGTGCGAACTCTAGAATTGATCAGGCGACAAATAGTGCGATTGGCGTAAAGATAAGGGAGTAGTGATCGAAGTTAAAGCCTACAAAGATATCAAGTGTGTAAATGCTTGCTCAGTATCAGCTGGTTGAGATGTTTTCTACCCCTTGATTAATAAAGATCAAGAGCGCGGCAAAGCTGATGTAGAATGAGTGGCTTACTGCAGCTTTGATGTTTGTAGCTAGTTGATTTGGTTTTGTTGGTTTGGGGTTTAGTGTCATTAGTAGTGGGTAAATTAAGGTTACAATTGATAATAGCATGAGTGATGTTAATGTGTATGTCATAACTTCCACTTGGATTTGCACCGAGAATTTTTGGTTCCTAAGACCAGTGGATAGACTATTATCCTTTGGAAGTGGCGAGGAAGCCGTGGAGTTTAACCACGGTTTATAAGTATTAGCAGAACTTATTATTTTCTTTCTTTCTCGGTAAGATAGGGGGTTTTAACTCCTATCGTTAGAGTCACGATCTAATGTTTTGGTTAAACTAAACTTACTAGTAGCATCATCCTAGCAGGAGTTCTGGTTTTGCTACGAGTAGGATGATGGGGATTAGGTGGAGGGCTATTAATAGGTGTTCTCGGGTGTGATAGGGTGATAGGTTTATGATATGATTTGGTATTTGACCTCGTTGTGTTATTAGAAATATATATAAAGAGTAGCTTGCTGTAATTAGTGTTCCTATTCCTGTGAGTGCAATTGTTCATGGGGATCAGTTAAATATTGTTGTGATAATTGTTAATTCCCCTACTAGGTTTGGTAGGGGTGGGAGTGCTAAATTAGCTAGGTTGGCAATAAATCATCATGTTGCTGCTAGTGGGAAAATTATTTGTAGCCCTCGGACGAGGATTATTGTTCGGCTGTGTACTCGTTCATATGTTGTGTTGGCCAAGCAGAATAATATTGAGGATGTTAATCCGTGGGCGATTATTAGGGCGATTGCTCCCGAGAATCCTCATGAGGTTTGAATTAAAATCCCTCCTGCTACTAAACCCATGTGGCTTACAGATGAGTAGGCGATTAAAGATTTGAGGTCTGTTTGTCGTAGGCAAATTGATCCTGTTATGATAATTCCTCAAAGGGCTAAAATAATAAATGGGTATGCTAGTTCTTTGTTAAATGCGTCTAATACAATTATTATCCGTATTATGCCGTAGCCTCCTAGTTTTAGCAAGATTGCTGCTAGTACTATTGACCCTGCTACAGGGGCTTCAACATGTGCTTTGGGTAATCATAGGTGTACGCCATAAAGTGGTATTTTTACTAGAAATGCAATTAAGCAGCCTGCTCATCAAATTTTATAGCCTCAGGAGTCTAGCGCGATTGGTTGTGCATATTGGAGGATCAACATAGATAGAGTTCCGGTGGTCTGTTGGAGGAGTAGTAGTGCAACCAACAGTGGAAGGGAGCCTGCGAGTGTGTAGAATAAAAAGTAAATTCCTGCGTTTAGACGTTCGGCTTGATTCCCTCATCGGGTAATAATAATCAGGGTTGGAATTAATGTGGCTTCAAACATAATATAGAATATAATGATTTCTGTGGCGCCGAATGCTATAATTAGGAAAGTTTGTAGGGATACAAGTAGTGAAATATATAGACGTTGGCGATTGATTGGTTCTGGGTTAATGTGATTTTGGCTGGCCAAAATTATTAATGGAAGAAGTCAGCATGTCAGTGTCAAGAATGGGGTTGATAGTGGGTCTGTGGCTATATATGTGTTGGAAGCGGCTCATCCTGTTTCTGATGTTCATTTTAATCATTTTAGGCTAATTAGGGCGATTAGGGAGCTGTGTATTGTTGCGGTTGTTCATAAGAGTTTTGCAGGGGTGATTCAAATTGTGGGAAATAACATAATTGTTGGGATTAATACTTTTAGCATTGTAGGAGGTTAAGGTTTTGTAGGTGATCTGTTCCATGGGTTCGGGCGGTGGCTACTAACAGTGCAAGGCCTGTGCTTGCCTCACAGGCGGAGAAGGCCAGGAGTAACATGGGGGTAGATGAAAAGCCTGTTGACTCAAATTGGAGTGCTCACAGGGCTAGTGCTATAAATAGTGATAATATTATTCCTTCTAAGCACAGAAGTGCGGAGAGCAGGTGTGTGCGGTTGAATGTTAATCCTATTAGTCCTAAAGTAAATGCTGATGTGAAGCTGAAATGTACGGGTGTCATAAGGGGGCCGTGGAGTTAAACCACGATTTTCTGAGCCGAAATCAGAGATCTTGTTTTGGATTAGCCTCCTATTCTGCTCATTCTAAACCTCCTTGGGCTCATTCATAGATTAATCCTAGTGTAAGTAGAGTTAGGACTGCTATGGCTCAGAATAGTGTTTCTGTTGGGCTGTGGAGTTGATCTCCTCATGGAAGGGGAAGGAGAAGGGCGATTTCTAAATCAAATAGGAGAAATAGAATTGCTACTAGAAAAAATTGAAGTGAAAATGGGAGTCGGGCAGATCCTAGTGGGTCAAATCCGCATTCATAGGGTGATAGTTTTTCTGTGTCTGGGTCTATTTGAGGTAATCAGAATGAAATGAATGCTAGAATTAATGGGACAATTAGTGTAATTACAATAATGGTCATAATAAGGCTCATTATCTTTCCCTGGATTTTAACCAGGATTAAGTAATTGGAAGTCACTTGTACTGAATTTGTACTAGGAAGATTATGAGCCTCATCAGTAGATTGATACGTAGAGGAATAGTCAAACTACGTCAACAAAGTGTCAGTATCATGCTGCAGCTTCAAAGCCGAAGTGGTGTTCTGATGTAAAGTGGTATTGGATTTGACGTAGGAGGCATACAGCTAAGAAGGTTGATCCAATAATGACGTGTAGTCCGTGGAATCCCGTGGCTACAAAGAATGTTGATCCGTATACTCCGTCTGCGATGGTGAATGGTGCTTCATAATATTCTATTGCTTGAAGGGCTGTGAAGTATAGTCCTAGTAAAATTGTTAATATGAGAGATTGGATGGCTTGCTTTCGTTTTCCTTCTATAATACTGTGGTGGGCTCATGTGACTGTTACCCCGGATGCTAATAGGACAGCTGTATTAAGTAAGGGGACTTCAAATGGGTCTAACGTGATGATTCCTGTTGGTGGTCAGCATCCTCCTAGTTCAGGTGTTGGGGCTAGGCTTGAGTGATAAAAGGCTCAGAAAAAGCCTAGGAAGAAGAATACTTCGGAGGTAATAAAGAGGATTATTCCGTATCGGAGTCCTTTTTGTACAGGTGGAGTGTGGTGTCCTTGGAATGTTCCTTCTCGAATTACATCTCGTCATCATTGGATTATGGTGAGGATTAATAGAATTAGTCCAAGGGTTATAAGTGTTGTTGAGTGGAAGTGAAATCAGATTGCTAGGCCAGATGTTATTAATAGGGCGCCGACAGCTCCTGTTAGTGGTCATGGGCTTGGGTCAACTATGTGGTATGCGTGTGCTTGGTGGGCCATTAGATGTTTTCTTGGAGGTAGAGGCTTAATAGTAGAATAAAAACGTAGGCCTGAATTATTGCTACTGCGATTTCTAAAAGTGTAAGCATAATAAGGATTGTAGAAGTTAGGAGTGCTACTGATGGCATTATTGATATTAAGAAAAATACGGCTGTTGAGATAAGTTGAATAAGTAAGTGGCCTGCAGTTAGGTTAGCTGTGAGTCGTACTCCTAAGGCTAGTGGTCGGATAAATAGGCTAATTGTTTCAATAATTACTAGAACTGGAATAAGAAGGGTTGGTGTTCCTTCTGGGAGGAGATGTCCTAGAGAAGATGTTGGTTGATTGAGCATGCCAATAATTACTGTGGCGAGTCATAGTGGTACTGCAAATCCTATGTTTATTGATAATTGCGTTGTTGGTGTAAAGGAATATGGGAGCAGTCCTATCAGATTTATTGATATCAGGTAAAGTATAAGTGAAGTAAATAGGAGGGCTCATTTGTGTCCTCCAATATTTAGTGGTGTTATTAATTGATTAACGAATCGATTAATTAACCATGTTTGGGTTGTGAAGAATCGGTTGTTAGTTCATCGTGGGAATGAGTTTGGGAAAAGTAGTGGTACTAGGAGTGCAATGAAGATTAGGGAAATTCCTATGAGCTTGGGGCTTGCAAATTGGTCGAAGAGGCTAATTATCATAGTCAGATTCAGTCAAGGTTTTGGTATTTTTTAATGTCTAGTAAGATAAACTCATTCGGTTGAATGTGATCTAGAACTTTGGTTGGGGTAATAATGATAAGAGTGGCTCATGAAAAAATTAAAATTGTAAACCAGGGAAGTGGATTCAATTGGGGCATATTCACTAAAGGTGGTCGTTAATCACCAAGGTTTGGCTTAAAAGGCCAATGCTTGTCCGGTTTTTAGCTTTTTAGTGAGGCGTCTTCTAGTATTAATGAAGATCATTTTTCAAAATTCTCCAGTGGTACTGCTTCAACTACAATTGGTATAAAGCTATGGTTAGCTCCGCAGATTTCAGAGCATTGTCCATAGAATACTCCTGGTCGTGAAACAATAAAGGCAGTTTGATTAAGTCGTCCTGGTACCGCGTCTATTTTAACGCCTAGTGCTGGGACTGCTCAGGAGTGAAGAACGTCTTCGGCAGATACTAGAACACGGATTGGGGATTCTTTTGGAACTACTATTCGGTGGTCGGTCTCTAATAGTCGAAACCCTCCTGGGGTTAAGTCCTGGGTTGGTACTATATATGAGTCAAATCCTAAATTCTCATAGTCTGTGTATTCATAGCTTCAGTATCATTGATGTCCTATGGCTTTTACTGTTACGTGGGGGTCATTGGTTTCGTCTATAAGATATAAAATTCGGAGGGATGGGAGGGCAATTAAAATTAGAATAATAGCTGGTAAAACTGTTCATACAATTTCGATTTCTTGGGAATCTAGAATAAACTTATTGGTTAATTTAGTTGATACTATTGCGACAATAATATAAAGTACTAGGGTGCTGATTAAAAATACAATTATTAGGGCGTGATCATGGAAGCCGAGAAGTTCTTCTATAACGGGTGATGCTGCGTCTTGAAATCCTAGTTGGGTAGGGTGTGCCATAATTAGAGATATATGGGGGTTTAACCCATAATTTTACCTTGACAAGGTGATGTAATTTATTTTACTAATATCTCTAAGAAAGTGACAGAGTGGTTATGTGACTGGCTTGAAACCAGTATATGGGGGTTCAATTCCCTCCTTTCTCGTTAGTTTGGTTGGGTTATGACGAATGCTGGTTCTTCGAATGTGTGGTAAGGTGGAGGGCAGCCATGAAGTCATTCTACATTTGTTGAGGTTAATTCAACAGATAGTACTTCTCGTTTAGCGGCGAAGGCTTCTCAAATAATAAATAGGAATATGATTACTGCTACTAGAGAAATTAATGACCCAATAGATGACACTGTGTTTCATAGGGCGTAGGCATCAGGGTAGTCGGAGTATCGTCGTGGCATACCTGCTAACCCTAGGAAGTGTTGTGGGAAGAATGTGAGATTTACACCAATAAATATTACCCCAAAATGAATTTTTGTTCAAGCGCTACTTAGGGTATATCCTGTAAATAGGGGAAATCAGTGTACAAAGCCTGCTATGATAGCAAATACGGCACCTATTGATAATACGTAGTGAAAGTGTGCAACGACATAATAAGTGTCATGAAGTACGATGTCTAATGAAGAATTAGCTAAAATAATTCCTGTTAACCCTCCTACTGTGAATAGGAAAATAAATCCGAGTGCTCATAGTATTGGTGTTTCTCATTTAATAGAACCTCCGTGAAGTGTGGCTAATCAGCTAAATACTTTTACCCCTGTTGGGATAGCAATAATTATTGTTGCGGATGTGAAATATGCGCGGGTGTCTACGTCCATTCCAACGGTAAATATGTGGTGGGCTCATACAATAAACCCTAAGAGGCCAATGGCCATTATAGCTCAGACCATACCCATATACCCGAATGGTTCTTTTTTTCCTGCATAGTAAGCTACAACGTGGGAAATGATTCCAAATCCTGGTAGAATAAGAATATAAACTTCTGGGTGGCCAAAGAATCAGAATAGGTGTTGATATAGGATTGGGTCTCCTCCTCCGGCTGGGTCAAAGAATGTAGTGTTAAGGTTTCGGTCTGTAAGAAGTATTGTAATACCAGCGGCTAGGACTGGTAGGGATAGAAGTAATAAAACAGCTGTAACCAGTACTGCTCAGACAAATAATGGGGTTTGATATTGAGTGATGGCTGGGGGTTTCATATTAATAATTGTTGTAATGAAATTAATAGCTCCTAAAATTGATGATACACCTGCTAGGTGAAGTGAGAAAATTGTTAAATCTACTGATGCTCCTGCGTGGGCAAGATTACCTGCGAGTGGTGGGTATACTGTTCACCCTGTTCCGGCTCCGGCTTCAACACCAGAAGAGGCCAATAGTAGAAGAAAAGATGGGGGAAGAAGTCAAAAACTTATATTGTTTATTCGTGGGAATGCTATGTCTGGTGCTCCAATTATTAGTGGGACTAATCAGTTTCCAAAGCCCCCAATTAACATTGGCATAACTATAAAGAAAATTATTACAAAAGCGTGGGCAGTTACAATTACGTTATAAATTTGGTCATCTCCTAAGAGTGATCCCGGTTGGCTGAGTTCAGCACGAATGAGAAGACTAAGGGCGGTTCCAACTATTCCGGCTCAGGCACCGAATACGAGATAAAGGGTGCCAATATCTTTGTGGTTAGTAGAGAAGAATCAACGCGTGATTATCACAGGTAGAGTGGCCGAGTGCTAGGCGGCGGTTTGTAGCACCGTGAACAGAGGTTTAAATCCTTTCTCTATCAGGGCCTTGTGGTGTAGCACATATTAGATTGCAAACCTAAAGTTGTAGATTAGGAGTCTGCCTGGGCTTTTCCCGCCTTTGGAGACTCGGCAGGCGGGAAAAGTAGGTGGATGCTCGCTGGCTTGAGCGCTTAGCTGTTAACTAAGAGTTTGTAGGATCGAGGCCTTCCCATCTAGAGGGGCCTTAGTTTAATTAAAATGTTTGATTTGCAATTAGAAGATGCGGAGTAATATCTGTAGGTCCTACTCAAGAGCTAGAAGATTTTCACTTCTGCTTAGAGCTTTGAAGGCTCTCGGTCTTGTGTTATCCTAAGCTCTTAGGTGGTTAGTGTTAGAATTGTTGGTGTTATTGGGAGAAGTCCTAAAGTAATGGTAATTGTTAGTGCCAGGGGTAAAAGATTTTGGGTTGTTTTGGTCCGTCAAGGGGTGGTTGCGTTGATTGTGTTTGGGTTAATAGTTAGTGTTGCTGTGTAGCACAGTCGTAGGTAAAAGTAGAGGCTTAGTAGGGCAGTTAAAACTATAATTGTGGCTGTAAGGGGTAGACTTTGTTTTGTTAGTTCTTGAATAATGAGTCATTTTGGTGCGAATCCAGTTATTGGTGGGAGGCCTCCTAGTGATAATAGGATAAGAGGGGTGACTGCTGTTAAGGTTGGGTTTTTTGATCAGGCTGTTGAGAGTGTATTGATTTTTGTTGTGTTCAGTGTTTTTAGGGTTAGGAATGCTGCTGTTGTTATAAAGATATAGGTGATTAGGGCGATGATGGTAAGTTGCGGGGTGTAGTGGATGATAATTATTATTCATCCTATGTGGGCGATTGATGAGTAAGCTAGGATTTTTCGTAGTTGGGTTTGGTTTAGTCCTCCTCATCCTCCAACTAGTGTTGATGAAATTCCTAGTAATGTTAGTAGGGTTGGGTTTGTATTTTGAGCTACCTGAATAATTAGGGCGAATGGGGCTAGTTTTTGCCAGGTAGATAAAATTAGTCCTGTAAGTAGGTTTAGTCCTTGCAGAATTTCTGGAAGTCAGAAGTGTGCTGGTGCCAATCCAATTTTTAGTGCTAGTGCAGAAATGGTTATTATAACGGTTACCGGATTAGATATATTATTAATATTTCACTCTCCTGTGAGTCAGGCATTTGTTGTGCTTGCAAATAGGATTATTGCTGCTGCTGTGGCTTGGATGAGAAAATATTTTGTGGTTGCTTCTACTGCACGTGGGTGGTGTTGTTGGGCTATTAAGGGGGTGATTGCTAGGGTATTAATTTCTAGTCCTATTCAGGCAAGTAATCAGTGTGAACTGGCAAATGTTATGGTGGTGCCTAGTCCTAGGCTGTATAGTAGAATTGTTAATACGTATGGGTTCATTGATAGAGGAGGGACTTTAACCATCATTTTCGGGGTATGGGCCCGAAAGCTTGCTTAGCTGACTCTGTCTTAGAAGGTGGTGTAGAGGAAGCACTAAGAGTTTTGATCTCTTTAGCATAGGTTCGATTCCTTTCTTTCTAAGAACTGAGGGGAATTTAACCCCTATAGTTCACTCTATCAAAGTGGTCCCTGGGCATTCGGGCACAGTTCTTAAGTTATAGTTGTGGTGGTAGGCTTGCTAGTGCGATTGGAAGGGCTGTGTGTCATAGGACAAAGGCTAGTGTAATTGGGAGGAAATTTTTTCAGATTAGGTGCATGAGCTGGTCGTATCGGAATCGTGGGTATGATGCTCGTACTCATAGGAATACTGCGGCTAGTAGTGCGGTTTTGGTTATAATAAAGATTGTTGATAATTCTGGGGCGTTTGGTAAATAGGATGTTCCTAAGAATATGACTGCTGATAGGGTATTTATTAGCAGAATATTAGAATATTCGGCTAGGAAAAATAGTGCGAATGGTCCTCCTGCATATTCTACGTTAAATCCTGATACTAGTTCTGATTCTCCTTCTGTTAGGTCAAATGGTGCTCGGTTAGTTTCTGCTAGAGTTGAGATGTATCATATTATGGCTAGTGGTCAGGCTGGAATTAGTAATCAGATTTTTTCTTGTGCTGTAGCTAGGGTTTGTAATGAATATCCACCTGAAAATAATATGACGGATAGTACAATTAATCCTAGGCTTACTTCGTATGAAATTGTTTGGGCTACGGCTCGCAAAGCTCCAATTAGTGCGTATTTTGAGTTTGATGCTCACCCTGACCCTAGGATTGAGTATACTGCTAGGCTTGAGAGGGCTAAAATAAATAGTATGCCCAGGTTTAGGTTTATTATTGAGTGTGGGAGGGGTATTGGGGTTCATAGTATTATAGCTAAGGTTAATGCGAGGATGGGTGCAACTAGAAATAGAATGGGTGATGATGATGATGGGCGGATGGGCTCCTTAATAAATAATTTAACACCATCAGCAATTGGTTGAATTATGCCGTAGGGTCCTACTACGTTTGGGCCTTTTCGAAGTTGTATATATCCTAATACTTTTCGTTCGACTAGGGTTAGAAAAGCTACTGCTAGTAGGATAAATACAATGTAAACTAGGGGGTTAATTAGGTTATTTAATAGGGTATTTAGCATCAGCTAGGGAGAGGATTTGAACCTCTGCTTAAAAGGGCTTAGGCCTTTTGCAATTACCAAGCTCTGCCACCCTAGCAACTCCTTGTTTAGGGGAATTGTTTATGCTCTCCCATTGTCTAATTTATTTAGGTTCATTAAATTGGGGTGGGGCGCGCTTGTAGAGTGGGCCCCCTTTTTCCGATCCTTTCGTACTAGGAAAAGTAGCGTTACAGATAGAAACTGACCTGGATTACTCCGGTCTGAACTCAGATCACGTAGGACTTTAATCGTTGAACAAACGAACCCTTAATAGCGGCTGCACCATTAGGATGTCCTGATCCAACATCGAGGTCGTAAACCCTCTCGTCGATATGAACTCTGGAAGAGGATTGCGCTGTTATCCCTTGGGTAACTTGGTTCGTTGATCGGCTTGTGGCCGGGTCATTTTTGGTCAGATGTTCTTTTACTTAGAGATGTGATGTCTCGGTTCTAGATATTATCCAGTCCACTTGGAGGTTATTTTTTCCTCCGAGGTCGCCCCAACCGAAGGTAGTGTCTCATTTTTCATTGGGTTCTAGAACTTTATGAAAGTTTGTTTTACATGATTGATTTTATACCTTAAGCTCCAAAGGGTCTTCTCGTCTTGTATTATTATGTCCGCTTCTGCACGGACAGATCAGTTTCACTGACTGGAAAGGGGAGACAGCTAAGCCCTCGTTTGACCATTCATACAGGTCCTTAATTAGAGGACGAGTGATTGCGCTACCTTTGCACGGTTAAAATACCGCGGCCGTTGAACTTGCAGTCACTGGGCAGGCTGGACCTCCTATATTTGGGTGGTGCAGGAGGCGATGTTTTTGGTAAACAGGCGAGGCTTGGGTTTGCCGAGTTCCTTCCTTTTCTTTTAGTCTTTCCTTTAGTTGCACTCCAGTGTGGGGATAACGATTTTGGGTTATGTGGTTTTCTTGGTTATTGTGCTGTTCATACTACCCTCTTTGTTTGGGTTCGTTAATTGTCAGTGGTTAGTCCGATCTGACTTACACTTGTGCTTGGAGAAGGTTGAGTTCTTCTTGTTACTCGTTTTAGCATAATCTCTTCCATGGTTATATGGAGTGGCCTAGTATATTTGGGGAAGTAAGATTTTTTATTGGTATAGTTAACTTTTGTTTGTCCGAGCTTTAACGCTTTCTGTTTAGGTGGCTGCTTTTAGGCCCACTGGGACGGTGTGTTTTAGGTATTATAATCTTTATTCTCCTGCTAAGGTTGTATCCTTTGTTTTAGGGGCTGTACCTCCTAAAACTAACTCTCGCATTTTTCTCATGTACTCTGTAGTGTAATTTAATGATTTGGGACGTGCGAGGCTGAACTTATATTCATTTCCTAGGCAACCAGCTATCACCAAGTTCGATAGGTCTGTCACCTCTACCCGGAGCTCTTCCCACTCTTTTGCCACAGAGATGGGTTGGCCCTGATTTTATGCAGGCTGTCTCGGGGTAGCTCACTTGGTTTCGGGGTTTCAAACTAAAGGTCTCTTTGCTTGGGTGGACTTGCTAAATCATGATGCAAAAGGTACAAGATTTAGTCTTTGGTTTTTATGGCTTATATGGGTTGTTTCATTTCTTTTTCAACGTTCCCTTGCGGTACTTTTTCTATAGCTCTAGGTGGGTCCTTTTCTGTCTCCCATACTAAGGTTGAGAATGGTTTAATTAATTGATTTGAGGTTAAATCTTGATTATTTATGGTGTGAAGTTTGGTTGGTGATTAAGCTAGTTGTTTAGCTCAGAGTGATCCGATTTGCACGGATTTCTTCACGGTGTAAATGGGACGCTGTGCTATTTAGCTACACTCTGGGTTTATCCAAGTGCACCTTCCGGTACACTTACCTTGTTACGACTTGCCTCCCCTTGTCGGTGCTTTTGTGTTAGGTAGATTTAAATGCATTGTGACGGGGGAGAGTGACGGGCGGTGTGTACGTGCCTCAGGGCCGGGTTCAAAAGGACACTCTATTTCCTTTTTACTACTAAATCCTCCTTCAAGCATTATTTCATACTGCATATTCGTAATTTTCTGTTGTAGAAAATGTAGCCCATTTCTTCCCATTTCGTTCGCTACACCTTGACCTGACGTTTGGGGCGGTGCTCTTTTTGCTTACTTTTATTCCTTCACAGGGTAAGCTGGCGACGGTGGTATATAGGCTGGGTTGACCAGAAATGGTGAGGTTTAACGGGGATTATCGGTTCTAGAACAGGCTCCTCTAGGGGGGTTTAAGGCACCGTCAAGTCCTTTGGGTTTTAAGCTGCTGCTCGTAGTACCCGGGCGGACAGTATTGTATGTGTGTGTCTTGGTTTACGGCTGAGCATAGTGGGGTATCTAATCCCAGTTTGTTTCCCAGCTTTCGTGGGGTCGGGTAATTTTATTAAAGTAACTTTCGTATCTGGATTTCGGATTCCTAGTAGCGTATGACAGCCAAGGGACCCTTTAACTTTATTTTTATTTTCCTTAACCACCCTTTACGCCGTTATGCTATCAACTAGGGCTATTCGTTTAACCGCGGTTGCTGGCACGAATTTTACCGGCCCTCTTAACCTTAACTAAGTCGGGTTTTCATCCATGGCTTAATGTTTATCACTGCTGGGTTCCCTTGGGGGTGTGGCTTAGCTAGGCGTCTTGGGCTAAAGTGTTTGTTCCTGATGCCTGCTCCTTGTCCCCGGGTCAGGGGATTGAGGGCGTATTCACGGGGGTGCGGAGACTTGCATGTGTAAGCTAGGTTAAGGCTGATAGAAAGGTCGGGACCATGCCTTTGTGCATGCGGGGTTTTTTAGGACCCATCTTAGCATTTTCAGTGCCATGCTTTGTGTTAAGCTACGCTAGC